CTATGTATTCCCATCAGAGAAAAAATGAGATCCATAACATCTATGTCAGCTTTTTTTACGAATGCATCTAAAGCTACTTGCTTTTTAGATGATCCCTATAGAATAGGGGATTTTATCAAATCTTTCTAGTCTAGTTACTTCGTTCCCTATTTCTTTTCTACTCGTGGGATCCTAAGGAAAATAATTTTGTTTCTACCGAGCTCAAATAAAAAGTCGAGGGTTCTAGTAAATCAAAACCATCATTTTATAGCTATTTTGGCTTCAATCTCCCCTTTTTAAGCGCAAAAATTGAAGATTTAGTTACGATTGAAAGTTTTGTACTATTATCCATAGATCTTTTATTCATACTCATTTAATTGGAAGAATCGAACCAATCAAAAAAATTATGCTTCTCGACTCCATAATACAATTTTTTTTATGAAAATTATGATTGTCTTTTGGATAGAAATCGTGATAATGTATATTTTTTCCTCAAATGTGCTATTGAGGGATAAAGTATTCAATCTTTTTAAGAAATAAAGTTTTTGATCGGAATATGAAATATGAAAAAAAAAAAAGGAAAGACCCCTTAACTATTGAAGTTGTTAATAGAACGAATCACACTTTTACCACTAAACTATACCCGCTACATATTTATTATTGGATATAAATGGGCCTTTTGTCTAACAAAGTAATTAGATGTAGTCAAGATAGCATCAGAATCATGAAAATTTCAGCATTAACACGTATTTTGTTCCACCGCGGGAAAACTTGAAAAAAAAAAAGAATAAAGACGAAAAACCTTAGTACATTAGTACAATATTAGTACTATATTAGTATATACTATATACTAGTAAGAGTACTAGATAAGAGTACTAGAACACTTTTACTCTTTTTTACTATTTTTACTATAAAGCTATAAAGATTAAATCTTCTAATTTAGACTCTAATTTACTAGAATATACTAAATATACTGAGAATAGAAATAGAATCTCTAAGATTCAATTAGTAAATTCAATTAGTAAATAAGTAAATAGATATAATATAAAATGAAAATAGAATATATTCATTCTATTAATTCTTAATTTAGATATAGTTAGATATAGATAATAGATAATTTTTTTTTTAATAATTGAATAATGAATTTAATAATGTATAAGATAATCTATCTATTAGAATCTTATCTAATTTATAATAATTAGGAATGGCAATGAAAATTATTCTTCTCGTTTCAATAAAAATTTTTATTTGTCGGAACAAAAGAAGTACTGGCCCGGCCAGTACTTATACTTAACCAGGCCGGGGAAATGAAGTTTTTGTTTTGTACAAAATAAAAGAAGTAAGGTATTCTTTCTATTCGAGAAATATTTTTTGAATCATTGAAATAAAATCAAAATTGTTATCAATCTTGACTTCATGTGTTAAATCACATGATAAATTTCCAATTTGGAATGAGGAGAGATGGCTGAGTGGACTAAAGCGTCGGATTGCTAATCCGTTGTACGAATTATTCGTATCGAGGGTTCGAATCCCTCTCTCTCCGACCCCCCCGATCACTTGAGAATTTCTAATTGGAATAATTTTTGATTATTCTTTATTTATGAATCTTTTATCTTTATCTAACATCTATTCAATTTCTTTTCTTTATATATTTACCTATGAAAAAAGAAAGGAAAAAGTAAAAATGAATCTCATCTATTTTTTTATTATTTTTATTCTTCACGCCCAGGATTACGCCCCGGATCGTTAGATAAGAATCCGAAGATGAATAGAGAAACAAAGAATATTACTACTGTGTAAACGAATAGTTTAAGAGTAAGCATTACAAATCTCCAAGATAAGATAAGATCATTTTTTTTAAGGAAATAGATCACCTATTTTACGACACATACTATCGCTCTAAAGATGAAAAAAAAAAAGAAGTTTTTTTTTTGAAATTTATTTTCACGAATTTTTTCTAATGTAATAAGATTCGTATTTTTTGTTACCAAAAATTTCTTGCCATATTCATATCTATAATTAAGTAATTTTATGGGGTATGGGATCTTCTAAAGGAAAGGTTAGAACAAAAGAAATAAGCTGATTAGTTTTTTAAAGAAAAGATAAAGATCATCGCCCCTTCCCTTATTCAATATTCAAATTAAAATTCAATATAAAATACCAGACTTTTTGAATCGAGGGTTCCTAATGTCCAGACTTATCTGAATCTTATTTATGATCTTATTGATTTTCAGAAGAAAATCTCATTTTTTTTTATCAAATAAATTATGAATTGAATAGAGATTAGAGATTCAATTTTTATCGGAAACTTACAGCAGCTTGCCAAACAAAGGCTAAGAGAAAAAAGAGTAAAGGGATAATTGGCATAACGTCTATGATTGGATTAAAAAAGGCATAAGCCTCGGGTAATTTGGCGAAGAAAAAACTACTCGAATAAAGGGTAGAATTAAGACAGATACAAATTAAATAAAAGATATTAAGCATAACAAAGATTCTTTTCTTGTTCTTAAAGTTAAAGATTCAAATTAAATTGAAGAAGAAATTATCAGATTGGATTGAGTTGTTTTTCTGAGGGAAAATTGAAAATAAAAAAGGCAGATAAAAGAAAGAAATTCTTATTTTTATTTGACTTCTCCCCAATCAAGAATCCTTCCTTACATTATCCAATCAAATAAGAATACAAGTAATTCTATTTTCATAGAATATCTTAATTGAATTCTAAGTAATGATCAATTAATCTTTTTGATTCTATATCTATTCTTTTGAATCCTAGCGGCAACATGTCCTATATTTCTTTAGGTTGGTTATTGACGAATAACAAATATTTCTCTTAGTTTTTCTTAGACCAACCAAAAATAAATGGGGCGTGGCCAAGCGGTAAGGCAACGGGTTTTGGTCCCGTTACTCGGAGGTTCGAATCCTTCCGTCCCAGATCGTTCGCATCAGAAACGAAAAATTCTTCTTGATTGAAATTGAAAATTGAATTCAACAATTCTTTTTTTTATGATGGATATGGATGCGAAAAGATCGGAATCCTCGAATTCTTATTTTATCTTTGATCTTACCTTACACGAGACTTTTTATACTTTCTAATAATGAAAAAAAAAAGAAACTTTATTCTCAAACTATCTCTCTGTTTTAAATTAAATGAAAATCGGATTCAATTGGAGATGGTAAAAAAAAAAGTAAATCATAATATTCAAATCAGAAAATCATATTTCATAAATCTAAAGAAAAAAATGAGAAAATATGAATATATAATATATTAGGATATATTTATATTATAATATATTCATACATAAATACCTAATTCTTACATAAGAATCTATATTGTCTATTTGTATATTTTTCTTATTAAGAATATCTTAATATTTCAGATTATCTTATTATTCTCTAATTGACTAGAATTGAAATATTTAGTTAAATAAAAACTTTTATCCATTCATGGGAATTTTTTTTTCATCTGAATGAAAGTAAATCCAAAGGATTTTTTTAGGTTTAGAATCTTTTTTATTTTAAGAAAAAGAATTTATGATGGACAATCCTGAAAGATTTGTTGAAGATGTAAATAAATTTGCTTAAAACTGATTTGTTTTTTTATGTGATATTATTCATATGAGAAAATATGAGGGTAATTTTCAGTGAAATACTTTCCGGGTCTTTCCGGGTATAGACTTAATCTATAAATCTATAAGTGTAGATTCTTATGTATCGGTTCAACCAATGACTATTCATGATTCCATATTGAATCAATTGCATATGGTTCCAAATTAAAAGAAAATTATAGGGATGTTATGGTAAAACTTCGTTTGAAACGATGTGGTAGAAAGCAACGTGCGACTTGAAGGACATGATTGGCTGTGGATTCTGACATCCACCATCTTCTATACAAATGAAGATGCTCTTGTCTCGACATGATTTGTTCTGCTAGGAACCTGATTGAATTTGTTTTGGGTTGCTAAATAAAGATACTAAAAGATACTAATGGTATAAATGGTATATACTAATGGTATATATAAGGTATAGCATATGATGGAGCTCGAGCAAAAATAATTGATTCTTTTATCGGGGTAATAATCTAGGGTTAGTGACAATCAATAAGTTAGATCAACTTTGTAAATATATCATCAATATCTAAATATAGATAAATGGAGAAGTTCAAAATTGAACAAGTTTGAAATGAAAAAAAAACCAAATTTGTCGAAATTTTCAAACTGTTTCGATCAAGAGTGTATCACAAAGGAATAAAATGATTTTTCCCTTTTCCATAGAAAGAACAAAAAACAAAAGGTATGTTGCTGCCTTTTTGAAAAGGAGTAAAGATCACCGAAGTAATGTCTAAACCTAATGATTTCAAAAAGCACAAAGCAAAGACAACAAATTCCGGAACAAGGAAACACTTTTTTAACTTGTCTCAACAATTTGGATCAGAATGAGTAAAAAAAGATAGATCTGAAAATAGACAAAAAAAGAGGTTAGAGACAGCTCAAGAAAATTTAAGGATTTCCTTTTGAACTCTTTTAAAAATACCCAACTTGAGTTAGGAGTATAAATGAAATTTCTTTTTCTGTAAAGAAGGAAAAAAAAGGATCAAATTTCAGTCTAATTCTTTATAGATTAGATCCATTTCTCTTTCTATTTCTATCTATATAGATAGAAATAGAAATTATAGAAATTCAAATCATTTTTTCTTGAGCCGTATGAGGAGAAAACTTCCTATACGTTTCTAGGGGGGGCATCTTTTATCTACATCTATCCCAATGAGCCATCTATCGAATCGTTGCAATTGATGTTCGATCCCGAAGAGAAGGAAGAGATCTTCGAAAAGTGGGTTTTTATGATCCGATAAAGAATCAAACTTATTCAAATGTTCCTGCTATCTTATATTTTCTTGAAAAAGGTGCTCAACCCACAGAAACTGTTTATGATATTTTAAGGAAGACAGAATTCTTTAAAGAATTTCAAATTTCTTTTGATAAAAAAAGAAAAGAAAAACAAGAATCATGAATAAAAAAAGTATAGGATAAATAGTACCTATCTTTGTTTAATTCTTTATTCAAAATTCAAAGTCTCTTTTTTTCTTGTTCTATTCATACTTATTTTATTCTTCTTTTTCTTTTTTCTTATTTTTGTGGAACCCCCCAACAAGGGGGGTAATCTTTCTTCTTGTATTTGTATTGTATCTTTCTTCTTTCTTTTTTTGATTAAAGAAAGCCGCTATTTTTCTATCTATACCTTTTTATTATTCCTTATTTTTTTCCACTCAAAGTTTGATTCTTTATGTTGTGCTAATCCAACACAAATTTCCATAGAATTTCTTGAATTTTGTTTTCTAAAAAGTCCATTCATATTGACAATGGCGTATCAAACAAATATAATTTGATCTATATAACTATATAAATAGATCTTTTTATCCCCATTCCCTATTGGCTCTTTCCTTCATTTTAGTAAAATGGATGAGTTGCTAAATTTTTTTTTTATTTCGATCGTATCTACACTTCATATTGATCCGGGTTGCTAACTCAATGGTAGAGTACTCGGCTTTTAATTGCGACTATGATCTTTTACACATTTGGATGAAGAAATTCGTCTAGACTATTGGTATAGTTTATAAGACCGCGACTGATCCTGAAAGGTAATGAATGGAAAAAAGAGCATGTCGTAAAAAGAATAGAAAAATAGAAAAAAAAAAGAATATTAATAGAATAATAGAAAAAAAGAGAAAAATTCTAGTACTCATAATATAAATAGAACAAGAATTTTTTTTTTAGAACATTTTTAAAGTTCAGTAAAGTCTTTTGGGTCTAGTGAATAAATGGATAGAGCCTTATGGCTCCAATTCGAGTAAGACAAAAAAGCAACGAGCTTCCCTTCTTAATTTGAATGATTACCCGATCAAATTACTAATTATACGTTAAAAATATCTTAGTGCCTGATGTGGAAAAAGGGTCTCTTGTGAGACCATTGATTCTTTTTTTTATTAATCCTAATTATTCTTTATTGTGGATTGGAGACGGATGTGTAGAAGAAAGCGTATAGTGATAAAAAATTATTATTTCCAAAGTCAAAAGAGTGATTGGGTTGCAAAAATAAAAGATTTTTAACCTTTTTTCTTATTGTTATTTTCTTTCTTTTATTATTATTCCTATCTTCCTAGTTATATTAACTAGTTAACAAGGAAAATAAAATTAGATAATTAGATAGAAAGGGAAAAGAAAAAGATTTGTAGATTGGGCTCTTTGTCTCCGGGGTATATATTCTTTCTTTGTTCTTACTTTTCTATAATTTTATAATTTTTTACTTCTTAGATTATTCTTATGATTTTTAATCACAGTACAGTATAAAATAAAAGTTTAAAAAGTATAAAAAGTCTATCTTATTTTAGATTATTTAAAATAGAAAAAATATAAAGTAAAAGTATAGACAGTGCATAGTATATAATAAGACTAGACTATATTATTAGAATTATCTCTTAGAATAATTAGAAGAATAATATTCTTATTCTATTATTCTAATTTATTCTAGTTAGAAGTTCTACTATATTTCTTATAAAGAGTATTTTACTATAAGAGAAAAAATAGACTATAAAAAATAGACTATATACAACATACATACATACGCCGTTATGACCATATTGCACTATGTATCATTTCATAACACAAGAAATGCCTCTCTTTTTTGGTTAAAGTAGAAATTTATTTAAATAGCAGAATTACAAGGATATTTAGATTGAAAAAAGAGAAATTTTGGCAACAAAACTTCCTATATCCGCTACTCCTTCAGGAGTATATTTACTCACTTGCTCATTATCATAGCTTCAATAGTTTGATTTTTTATGAACCTGTGGAAATTATCGGTTATGACAATAAATCTAGTTTGGTACTTGTGAAACGTTTAATTACTCGAATGTATCAACAGAAATATTTGATTTCTTCGGTGAATGATTCTAACCAAAATGGATTTTCGCTGCACAAGAATTCTTTTTCTTATCATTTTTATTCTCAAATGGTATCAGAAGGTTTTGGAGTCATTCTGGAAATTTCATTCTCGTCGCGATTAGTATCCTCCCTTGAAGAAAAAAGAATACCAAAATCTCAGAATTTACGATCTATTCATTCAATATTTCCCTTTTTAGAGGATAAATTATCACATTTAAATTATGTGTCGGATCTACTAATACCCTACCCTATCCATATGGAAATCTTGGTTCAAATACTTCAATGCTGGATCAAAGATGTTCCTTCTTTGCATTTATTGCGATTGATTTTCCACGAATATCATAATTTGAATAGTTTCATTACTTCAAAAAAATCCATTTACGTCTTTTCAAAAAGAAAGAAAAGATTCTTTTGGTTCCTACATAATTTTTATGTATATGAATGCGAATATATATTCCTTTTTCTTCGTAAACAGTCTTCTTATTTACGATCAATATCTTCTGGAGTCTTTCTTGAGCGAACGCATTTTTATGGAAAAATAGAATATCTTAGAGTCATGTCTTGTAATTCTTTTCAGAGGATC